TTTTTGGTGTAAGGCACGTTAAATTTTGAATTTAAAGGGATGATTCATTTCATTAAAATTAATAAAAGTACAGAGTACATGAAATATCCTATCAAGATAGTCCTTTTTCAGGCATTTTATTTGGTATATGGTTTAGTGATAGGTTTTTTGAAATATTATCACATTTATTTCCAATTGGGAGCACGCAGACACAAATCACATCTAATTGTCAAATTGTAGGCATGAATTGCGAAGCAAGCTCTTTGCTGAATTTCATTTATGCTCTGCTAACTAATTGCAGAAGAAAGAAAATAAATCCATGCAAGAAAAAAAATAGCAATAGATTCTATGCTTACTCTCGTAAGCATTAAAACTTAACATATACATACATTTATATGTAAAAGTTAGCAACGGGAATGCTATTTATTTTATATCTCTTCTCTCTATAGTAAAAAAAAAAACTATAGAGAGAAGAGAAAGTATTTATATGGTAAATAATATTTGTATTCTAAGCTCTTTATGTTAAGGAGTAAATAATTTTTAATAGAAGGTATATTTATTAGTTTTGTTTTCCAAAAATAGGTTTAGAGTTAGTACTGGCGAAACTTGTGCCAGCCGCCGCGGTTATACAGGTGGTGCAAGGATATATTGTTGAGGGAGAAAAAGATTTTTTTTGGATTGTTACATTTAGGTGAAATTTATGTATAAGTTTGGGATTTTGATTTTAAGAAGTTTTTGGGTTAAATTAGGATTAGATACCCTATTATTCATTTATTTGAGGTTGGTAGTATTTTATAGGTTTATAAATCAAAAGGTTATGGCGGTATTTTAAGCTATTTAGAGGAATTTATTCTTTAATGGATATGGCTCAGGGATCTTACTTAGGTTGGTAAGGCGGTTTGTATATCGCTATCATGTAATAATATTGATTGATTTATGATTGAGATGGTGTTTAGCAAAAATGTTAGGTCAAAATGCAGCAAAAATTTAAGGTTGAAATGAATTACTTTTATTGATATATGTTATTTTGAAAATTGGATTGAGGATTTAATAGTAAATTGAAATTATAATGTTTGATTGAATTTAGCTCTGAGATATGCACATATCGCCCGTCACTCTCAGCGATGAGATAAGTCGTAACAAAGTAAGGGTACCGGAAGGTGTCTTTTAGAATGAAATCGTTTGATGTTTCTTTTACAAGGAAAGTGGGTTATTTAGACCATTCTGAGGAGAAAGAAATTGTTTCTGTGTGAATTAGGAATTTAGTTTATGTAGTGGGAGAGAGATTTATAAAAACGATAGAGAAGAGTACTGTGGGGGAAATTGGGAGATTAGGCTATTTTGGAGAAGTAAATGGGGTTGTACCTTTTGTATTAGGGTTTAACAAGAGTTTGAAAGGTTTTTATGATCCCGAAGAATTTTGAGCTATTGGAAGGGAGTTTAATCGTTTTAGAGATTAAATACACTTTTTTATAGAGATGAAATTTTATTCGAAAGGTTGGATATCTGGTTAGATTGAGGAAATTATATATTTCGCTATGGGGGTAGTAATTGGATAGATCTTATAGGTTTGGTTTCTTGGGATAAGCTGGGGGATAATCTATATAAGGATGTATTTGGATGAAGAAGGTTTAGAAATTACTTTTGTTTTGTAATAAAAGATTTTATTGTTTGTGTTGGATTGGATTGTTAAGTTTCTTGATTAATTTTTCTTTAGGAGAGAAAATGTTGGGATTAGTATAAGTTTGTTAGTTTAGGAGTTTTTAACTTTATTGAGGTTAGGAGAAAATTAAGGAAGAATTCGGCAAAGTGGATTTTTGAATGTTTATCAAAAACATTGTATTTTGTGGTAGTAAAATATAGGACCTGCTCAATGAGGAGTTTAATTGCTGTGGTATTTTGACTATACGAAGGTATTGAAATAAGGCTTTAATTGGGTGCTAAGAGAATGGTTTAACAGAGATTATCTTTTTTCTTATTTAAATTAGAAGTTAATTTGAAAGTGAAGAAGCTTTTATAAGAATTTGGGACAAGAAGACCCTATGAATTTTTTCGGAGGTTATTTTTTGTATTTGTTTGGAAGATGGAATTTGAGTAATTTTTGATTGATTGGGGCGATTTTTAAATTTAGGTAACTTTAAAAGTGTTTTATTGGATCCAATATTATTGATAGGTTGAATAAAATACTCTAGGGATAACAGCGTTATTACTTTGGATAGTTCATATAGATAAAGTAGATTGCGACCTCGATGTTGGATTAGGATACCTTTACTAATGAAGAAGTTGTAATAGGGGGTTTGCTCAACCTTTGAATTCCTACATGATCTGAGTTCAGACCGGCGTGAGCCAGGTTGGTTTCTATCTAAATTAAAGTGTGATTTTGTTAGTACGAAAGGAATACGGAGTCGAAATTATTTTGTAGATTTTTGGCATGTGATGTTAACTTTGTTAACTTGGCAGATTAATTGTGTCAAATTTAGAATTTGAAGATGGACTCTCCAGTTGATAGTTGTTAAAGTGGCAGAATTGAATGCGGGGAATTTAAGCTTCCTTTATGGAGTTTCCTTTATCAGTGATATTGGTGTGTAATTTTATCTTAATGTTAATGGTTTTGGTCAGAGTTGCTTTTTTCACTTTGTTGGAGCGGAGGGTTCTAGGTTATATTCATGTTCGTAAGGGCCCTAATAAGGTGGGTTATATTGGGCTATTTCAGCCTTTTGCGGATGCAATTAAGTTATTTTGTAGGGAGGCGAATCATATGAAGTATATAAATGTTATTTTGCATGTGATGGTTCCTGTGCTTTCTTTGATTTTGATAATAAGTTTCTGAGTTGTGTATATTTGATTGATGGGTCAGGTTGAAATAGAGTATAGTTTGATTTATTTTTTGTGTGTTTCTAGTCTCGGGGTTTATGTAATTCTTTGGGGCGGGTGAGCGTCGAATTCTAGGTATGGGTTATTAGGATCGTTTCGTGGTCTGGCTCAGGTTATTTCTTATGAGGTAAGAATGTCTTTTGTTTTGATTGGGGTGATTTATTTTGGAGGGAGATATAATATTATGTTTGTTTGCAGGTTTCAAGATGGTTATTGGATGGTTTGGGGGTTGATTGGGGTGTTTTTTTTATGGATGATTTCTAGCCTCGCTGAAGTCAATCGTTCTCCTTTTGATCTTTCTGAGGGGGAGTCAGAGTTGGTTTCTGGCTTTAATGTGGAATATGGGTCCTATGGGTTTGCGATATTATTTATTTCTGAATATGGGAATATTATTTTTATGAGAATGTTGGGGTCTGTGATGTTTTGGGGCGGGGTTGGGTTGATAAATTTTTTGTTAGTGATGATGATGTATTTATATTTGTTGATTCGTGGGACTTTGGTTCGGTTTCGTTATGATGTTTTGATGATGTTGGCGTGAAGGGTTGTTTTACCTTGTAGAATGCTTGTTTTTTATATTGTTTTTTGGATAAAGTTTATTTATTTTTATTTTGTTTGTGTCATTTTTAGAAAGACATTTAGAGGGTTTCTTTTTTATATTTTCAAAATATACACTTTTATAGTTAAAATGTCTATTTGATGGGCATGAGGATGAAGAATGAGAAATATATAATTGTAAGGATTTGGCCTATGATGATGAAGGGGGTTTCTACTGGGCATGCTCCAATATATGTAAGGAGAATAAATGTATTTACAAAAATTCAGAAAGCGAATTTTTTGGCTGGGTTTATGGATAGAGATTTAAATTTTGGATTAACGGTGAGGGGGAGGATTGTAAGGATTAGGATGGATATAATTAGGGCTATTACTCCCCCAAGTTTATTAGGGATTGATCGTAGAATTGCATAAGCGAAAAGGAAGTATCATTCTGGTTGGATGTGGGGGGGTGTAATTAATGGGTTTGCTCTGGAGAAGTTTTCGGTGTCGAAGAAGATGTAGGGGGAGATTGAAATGAGTGGGATGAGAATAATAATTATTATTAGGATGCCTATGGTGTCTTTAATTGTGAAGTATGGGTGAAATGGGATTTTGTCGATGTTGTTGGAGATTCCTAGTGGATTTGAGGAGCCGGTTTCGTGTAGAAGTGTGATGTGAACTATGATTATTATTAGAAGGATAAATGGGAATAAGAAGTGTAATGTGAAGAATCGTGTTAAGGTTGGGTTGTTAACTGAAAATCCTCCTCAAATTCATTGGGTAATGGTTTCTCCGATGTATGGAATGGCTGATAGGAGATTAGTGATTACGGTTGCTCCTCAGAAGGATATTTGGCCTCATGGAAGAACATAACCTAGGAAGGCGGTAGCTATGAGAATGAGGATGATTATAATTCCGGAGAATCATGGGCCTTTAAGAAGGAATGAGGAGAAGTAGAGGCCCCGTCCAATGTGGATGTAGAGAAAAATAAAGAAGAGTGATGCGGTGTTGGCGTGAATAGTGCGGATTATTCAACCTATGTTTACATCTCGTGTAATGTGCGAGACTCTTGAAAAGGCTATTGAAATATCTCTTGAAAAATGTATTGCTAAGAATATTCCTGTTAGGATTTGTGTTGTTAGGCATGCGAATAAGAGTGATCCTATGTTTCATATGTAGGTGATGTTGGAGGGAGTTGGGAGGTCAATTAAGGTATTGTTGATGATTTTTAGGATTGTTTGTGATTTTCGAATTATCATTAGTTTAGGGATTTTATTGGGGCTATGGATGATTTGATTATTATCATGATGGCGATTAGTGTTACTAGTAGATAGATTGTTGTGATGATGACTGCTGTAATTGATGATAAGTTGAATAGTTCAAGGATGTGTTTTTGTTGGAAATTAAGGAAGATGTTTTTGTTGGTGTTGATGAATAGGGTTGATGGGCTTAGAATTATAAAAATTTTGTTGAAAGTGAATTTTTTATTGGGTGTTAGGCTTGTGATGTAGAGGAAGATGGTTAATATTCCCCCTAGGATTAGGAGGGTTATGGTAAATGGAAATCAAGTGTTTTTTAATTGAGTGTAAATAATGAGGTTTAGGAAAAGAGTTGTGGAAATTAAAATTATGATTATGGAGATTGGGTGGGTTGAGGCGATGAATCAGATTGAAAGTATTATTAGTATTTTAATGTCAGAAAATAGTATAAGGATTATTTAAATTTTGGGGATTTAGGATGAGAAATCTTTTCTGATACTGTAAGGAATTCAATTAAGGTTTACAAAACCTTTGTTTTTTTTAAACTATTACAGTAACTGATGATAATGCTGAGAGCAATTTTTGTTTTTTCGGGTGGTTTTAGAATATTGATGAATCGGAGGCATGTACTGTTAATGATATTAAGCTTGGAGATGATGTATTTAGGGGTTATGGTTGAGATTGTTGTTGTTTGTGGGATGGGCGATTTTTTTTTAATGTTATTGGTGTTTATGGTTATGGTTGTGTGTGAGGCTAGTTTGGGGTTGAGAATTTTGGTATTGAGAGTTTATTTTTATGGTAGAGATAGGTTTCAGGTGATTAATTTATTAGGATGTTAGTATTGCTTGTGGTTTTATTTTGATTTGTGTGTTTTTTTTATTTGTACTCTGTTGTGGAGTTGATGGTGGCGTTGATGTTGTTGGTGTTAGTTTCTTTGATTAGAGTGGATTGGGGGAGAGTAAATATGGTTTTTTTGAGCGGGTTTATGGGGGTTGATTTGATGGGGTTTATGTTGATTGGATTAAGTTTGTGAATTACATTGTTGATGTTAATAGCGGGGATGGGTTTGGAGATTTTTTCGGAAAGGATGTTTAGTTTTTATGTGATGCTAATGGTATTTTTGTTGGTTTTGTGCTTTTCGGTTAGTAATTTATTATTTTTTTATTTGTGCTTTGAAAGAGTGTTGTTTCCTATTGTAATGATTATTGTGGGTTGGGGGGTGCAACCTGAGCGTTTGCAGGCTGGTTTATACATGTTGTTTTATACGTTGTTTGGGTCTTTCCCTTTGTTGGTGTTTATTTTGATTTTTTGAAATGATCTTAGAATGGTGGGCATTTATTGGGGGGGTTACAGGCTTGGATTTGTGATGATGATGATGGGGATGGTAGGGTTTTTGGTTAAAATACCTGTGTATTTATTCCATATTTGATTGCCAAAAGCTCATGTTGAAGCTCCTGTGGCAGGTTCGATGATTTTGGCAGCTGTACTTTTGAGGTTAGGAATTTATGGGGTTTTTCGGGTGGGTTTTTATTTTATTAGAGAGGTTTTGAGGTTTGGATACCTTTTTATGAGTGTGGTTATTATGGGGAGATTGATTATTGGGTTGGTATGTCTATGTCAGGTTGATGTCAGGGCTTTGATCGCTTATTCATCTGTTTGTCATATGGGTTTGGCTTTTGGGGGAGTGGTTAGATTGTCAAGTTGAGGGTATATAGGGAATTTGGTTATGATATTGGGGCATGGGTTGTGTTCTTCTGGTCTGTTTTGTCTTGCAAATTTTTATTATGAGCGTGTCTATACTCGAAGAATGATTTTGTTAAAGGGAGTTGGGGTGTTTTTTCCTTTTTTATCGTTTTGGTGGTTTTTGTTTAGAATTATTAATATAGCGGCTCCTCCTTTTATAAATTTGGGTGGAGAGATTTTTTTGCTTGGGGGGATTGTTAAGTGGAGATTTTTGACTGTATTGCCTTTAGGTATTATTTCGTTTTTGGTTGCCGGTTATTCTTTATATATGTATAGTTATATTAATCATGGGCGGGGTTGGGTTGTTTATGCTGGGGCTATGTTAAATTTGCGGGAGATGTTATTGATGTTCTATCATATTGTACCTTTGGGGATTTGGATCTTGAAGATGGAGTTTTTTTTGAGTTGATTTTGCTTAATTAGTTTATTAGAAAATGTTAAATTGTGGATTTAGAGACGTTTATACATTAGGTAATTTTTTACCAATGGGGTTTGATGTTATTATTGTTGAGATTGGGCTTTTTGTTTAGGGGATTTTTGTGTTTGATTGATTTAAGGGTTGTAGTTGTTGAGTATTATTTGTATGTTTTTGGGAATTTCGAGATGAAGTTGTATTTTTTTTTTGATTGAATGAGAATGTTATTTTGTAGTGTGGTTTTAATGATTTCGAGTGCAGTGGTTATTTATAGAAATGATTATATGGGAGGAGAGAGGTTTAGGGTATATTTTTGTTATGGGGTTTTGTTATTTGTTGGTTCTATGTTGGTGATGATTGTAAGTCCTAATTTAATTATAATTTTATTGGGGTGGGATGGTTTAGGGTTAGTTTCATATATTCTTGTGATTTTTTATCAAAACTATAATTCGGATAGAGCTGGGATGATAACTGTAATGAGAAATCGAATTGGTGATGTGATGATTTTGTTGTCGTTGGTGTTTTTCATCGGGTTTGGTTCTTTGGATTTTTTTGGGCAAGTTGGTTTTTTTGTTGTGGTTGGTATGATGTTGATTGTAGCTGGAATGACAAAGAGAGCTCAGGTTCCGTTTTCTGCGTGGCTTCCTGCGGCTATAGCCGCACCAACTCCAGTGTCAGCATTGGTTCATTCTTCTACTTTGGTTACGGCTGGTGTTTATTTGTTGATTCGATTGGGTTTGCTTTTCAGGGTTGAAATATTTTCATTTTTTTTACTTTATATTTCTTTGGGAACGGCTTTAATGGCTGGAATTGGGGCAATATTGGAGATAGATTTAAGGAGGATTATTGCTTTATCAACTTTAAGACAGCTGGGTTTGATAATAATAATTCTTTCGTTGGGAGAGTTGGAGTTAGCTTTTTTTCATTTACTTACTCATGCGGTGTTTAAGGCTATGCTTTTTTTGTGTGCTGGTTATATGATTCATTATTGTGTTGGGACACAGGATATTCGGTTTATAGGGGGATTTTTCTTAAGCCCGTTAATAGGGGTTTGTTTTAGAATTGCTAATATGTCGTTGTTTGGTGTCCCATTTTTAAGAGGGTTTTATTCCAGGGATTTGATTTTAGAGAAGGTTTATGAAAAGAATTATAGTTTATTTGTTATTGTAATGATGGTTGTAGCTACAGTTTGTACATGTGTATATTCTTTACGGGTTATGTATTACACCTTGTGGAGGGGAGCTGTAAGGATAGTTATTTTTAATGTCCATTGGTCATGTTGAATGGAAATTCCGGTGTTTCTGATGGGGTTGGTGGTTTTGTTTTTTGGGGCGGGGTTGGGTTGAGTTTTGTTTCCAAATTATGAGGTTGGGGTGCTTTTTTCGGGTGTGAGGATGATTAGCGGATGAATTTTATTAGTTGGGGTATGGGGTTTTTATCTAATGTACTTAGGTCGTTTGGGTTTTTTGAATTTTAAGCTAAATGATTTTTTAGGGAGAATATGGTTTATGTCTTCTTTTTCTAGAGTGCCCTTTTTATGGGGGGCGAGGGCTGGTTTTTATTATTCAAAGGTTGATGGGGGGTGGGTGGAGGAATTTGGGCCTCAGGGTGTGTTTGATTTGAGTATGTGTTTTTCGAGATTAATGCAATGGGTGCAGGTTAGAAGACTAAAAAATTTCCTTGTATTTGCTGTGGTTTTTTTAATGATGAGACTTTAGTTCTTATAGTTTAATTAAAATGTAATACTGAAAATATTAGGATATTTTTTTAAGATCATTTTTAGCTTTGGCTTTTTAACACCGAAAATGTTATGTGTTTTATACACTATAAAAATAAAAGACTAAATGAGAATCATTTTTTTTAGGTTAGCAGCCTAATTTTTAGTCTTAATAGGATTTATTCATTATATTCATTAACAGTGAATAGCCTCTGTTTTGGCTTCTATTAATAAGAATGGGGAGTCCCAGGCGCCAGGTCGAAATTGGTTGCAGAATTGCTTCATTCTTAGAACAGGCGTTAGCGATTTCTAATTGCAGGTTAGATTTTATATTGTTTAAATACTGTTCTAAAGCCATTTGATTATTCCATTTTTTCATTCGTAGATTAGCCCTAGGAAGATGGTGAAGATGATTAAGGATATGAGAATGATGATTTTAGGGTGAAGGAGGTTGTTTAGAATTGGGAAGGGGAGGATAATGATGATTTCGATGTCGAAGATGATAAAAATGATGGAAATTATAAAGAATCGGATGGAAAATGGATTTCGGGAAATGGAGAATGGGTCGAATCCACACTCAAACGGGGAATTTTTTTCTTTCATTAGAAAGTTTTTTTTTTTTGTTAGGTTTGCTGCTAAGAAGATAATTAAGGATAAGGAAAAGATGAGAATGAGATAGGCTATTATTTTATTTCTAAAAAACTTTCTAATTGGAAGTTAGTTGTACTTTTTATACTAATAAAATAGTATGCTCATCAGTAAATAAATGTGTATAAAAATAGTCATACAACATCTACGAAATGTCAGTATCAGGCTGCTGCTTCAAACCCAAAATGGTGGTTGTTTGATATGTGATTGAGGGTGATTCGAATAAGGGTGAGTGATAGAAATGTTGTGCCGATGATGACGTGCAGTCCGTGGAATCCTGTGGATATGAAAAATGTGGATCCATAAATTGAATCGGAAATTCTGAATGGGGCTTGGATATATTCCCATGTTTGGAGAACTGTGAAGGTTATACCTAAGATGATGGTTGTAAGTAGTGCTAGAGTGGTTTGATTGAAGTTTTTTAGGATTAGGCTGTGATGGGATCAAGTGATAGAGATACCTGATGAGAGTAGGATGGTTGTATTGAGGAGGGGGATTCTAAATGGGTTGAATGGGGTGATTATTATTGGAGGTCATTGGGAACCAATTTCAATGTTGGGGGAGAGACTTCTGTGGAAGAAGGCCCAGAAAAATGATACAAAGAAGAATACTTCAGAGGTAATGAAGAGAATTATTCCTCATTTTATATTTTTGGTTACGATTATAGTGTGGTTACCTTGGAATGTTGCTTCACGGCAAATGTCGCGTCATCATTGGATTATAGTTATAGTTGAGATGATTGAGGCTAGTGTTAGAATGCTTGATCTATTGAGGTGTATTAGGTTGATAAGGCCAATTATTATAGCAAGGGCTGAGATTGACCCTGAAATGGGTCACGGTCTTTTGTCTACAATGTGGAAAGGTTGGGTTTTCATTAGTTTAATTCGTTTAGGTATAATGAGATTAGGATTATAAATACGTAGCTTTGGATGATAGCAACTGCTATTTCTAGGGTGAGTAGGGTTATTATTACTGGAAAAATGAAGATGTTAATTAGGGGGAAGTTTTGTATGATGTCTCTAAGAAGGCATAATAGGAGATGTCCAGAAATTATATTTGCTGTTAATCGAATTGATAGTGTTAGGGGTCGAATTAGGTTTCTAATTGTTTCGATTAATACTATAAATGCGGATAATATTATTGGTGTTCCTGTGGGAACTAAATGAGAAAATATTGAGTTGGTTTGGTTGATTCATCCAAATAATATTAAGGTTAATCATAATGGAAGGGCTATAATAGATGTAAGATTGATGTGTCTGGTGGCGGTGAAGATGTAGGGGAATAGGCCTATGAAGTTGTTGATTATGATGAATCAGAAAATTGAGATTATGATGGATATGTATTTTTTTTTGTTTTTTGAAAAAAGATTGTTAGTTTCGGATATTAAAGTTGCGGAAATAATGAATCAAAATCTTTGGATTCGAGATGGGATTATTCAGAAAGGGGTAGGTAATAGGATGAGTGCGATGAATGTTCTCATTCAATTTAGGGATAGAGAGTTTGAGGATGAGGGATCGAAAATTGAGAATAGATTTGTTATCATTTTCAATTTTTTTGAAAGTTGCTTTTTTTTATTGGTAAGGGTTCAAGTTTGGTTGTTTTATTGAAATATAAGATTAATGTGGTTCAAAGAGTTGTGAAAGTAAATAGGATGCAGAGGAGATTTCAGTTTATTGGGAATAGTTGAGGAATTAAAAAACACTTTAGTAATTTAAGAATGACAATCTTATGTTATAATTTAACTAGTTTTTCATTGAAAGTATTCGAGTACTATAGAGTGGTTTAAGAGACCATTGCTTTCTTTTCAGCCATTCAATGAGTTTATTTTAATTCAGTTTAGGAAGTTGTTCAGGGATGTAATTTCTAAAGAGATAGGTATGAAGCTGTGGTTTGCCCCACAAATTTCTGAGCATTGGCCGAAGTAGATTCCGGGTCGGTTGGCGATGGATGATACTTGATTAAGACGGCCTGGGATTGCATCTATTTTAAATCCTAATGTTGGGACGGTTCATGAGTGAATAACATCTTCTGATGTGGTGAGTAAACGTATGTTGGTGTTGAATGGGAGGATTATTCGATTGTCTACATCTAGTAGGCGGAAGTTTGAGGGGTTTATCTCGTTTGGGGGGATTATGAATGAGTTGAATTCAAGATTGAAATCTGGGTATTCGTAAGATCAGTATCATTGATGACCGATGATTTTTGTGGTAATTGAGGGGAAAAAGGCTTCTTCTATTAGGTATAGGAGTCGTAGTGAAGGGAGGGCAATGTAGATGAGGATGATTGCTGGGATGATGGTTCATATAATTTCGATTTCTTGTCCTTCTATTAAGAATCGTCTTGTAAGGGTGTTGTGGATAATATTAGCGATTATGTACATGGTGATAATAGTAATTAGGATAATTACTGTCATTGAGTGGTCGTGGAAGAAAATGAGTTGTTCTATGACTGGTGAGTTTCTGTTGGGGAATGAGATGGTTGATCAAGTTATCATTTGTTGGATTATTTAATTAAAATGTTGGTTTGATTGAACGTATGCTCGGTTGGAGGGTAATTGAGTTGTCATTCGATGGAAGGTGGGGTGTATTGTGTAGAAATAATCAGGCGTTTTTTAGAGAATATTTCTCATAGGGTGAAGATGAAGATTAGGATTCTAATGAATGAGATTATAGATCCGATAGATGAAACGATGTTTCATTTAGAGAAAAAATCAGGGTAGTCGGAGTATCGTCGTGGTATTCCTGCTATTCCAAGGAAATGTTGTGGAAAGAAAGTTATATTAACTCCGAAGAATATAGAGAAGAAGTGAATCTTTAAGAGTATTGTATTGAAGCTATACCCAAAGAGTATTGGGAATCAGTGGGTGATTCTACCTAGGATGGCAAATACAGCTCCTATAGATAGAACGTAGTGGAAATGGGCCACTACGTAGTAGGTGTCGTGGAGAATGATATCAATTGATGAGTTAGCTAGGACGATTCCTGTCAGACCTCCGATTGTGAAGAGGAAGACGAATCCTAGGGACCATAGTAGTGGGGTATCGAATTGTATGTGAACTCCGTGAAGGGTTGCTAGTCAGCTGAAGATTTTAATTCCTGTTGGAACAGCGATAATTATTGTGGCGGCTGTGAAATATGCTCGTGTATCAACATCTATTCCGACGGTAAATATATGGTGCGCTCATACAATGAATCCTAGAAAACCAATGGCTAGTATTGCGTAGATTATTCCAAGGGTACCAAATGGTTCTTTTTTTCCTGTTTGGAAACAGATGATGTGGGAAATTATCCCAAATCCTGGGAGGATTAAAATGTATACCTCTGGGTGTCCGAAAAATCAAAATAGGTGTTGGTATAGGATTGGGTCTCCCCCTCCGGCTGGATCAAAAAAGGATGTATTGAAGTTTCGGTCGGTTAGAAGTATTGTAATGGCTCCTGCCAGTACTGGGAGGGATAGAAGGAGGAGAATTGTTGTAATGAAGGCTGATCATAAAAATAAGGGAATTCGTTCTAGGGTTATGCCTTTAGGCCGTATGTTTATGATTGTTGTAATAAAGTTAATGGATCCTAGGATTGATGAGATTCCTGCTAGATGGAGGCTGAAAATTGCTAGGTCGACAGATATGCCTGAATGGGAGATGTTAGATGCTAGGGGTGGATAGACTGTCCATCCGGTTCCTGCCCCATTTTCTACTAAAGATGAGGTTAGGAGGAGGATAAGTGAGGGCGGTAAAAGTCAGAAACTTATATTATTTATGCGGGGGAAAGCTATGTCAGGTGTGCCAAGTATTATTGGGATTAGTCAATTTCCGAAGCCTCCAATTATAATTGGTATAACTATGAAGAAGATTATAACGAAGGCGTGAGCTGTTACAATAACGTTGTAGATTTGGTCGTCTCCAATGAAAGAGCCGGGTTGCCCTAGTTCAATTCGGATTAGAATTCTGAGGGATATACCAATTATTATTGATCATGCCCCGAAAATTAGATATATGGTGCCAATGTCTTTGTGATTTGTTGAGTAGAGTCATCGCGGTAAAATGGCTGATTAAGGCGGTAAATTGTAAATTTATTAATGAGTTGTTTTCTTTTACTGATCTTGTAGTTTTAAAAATATTAAATTGCAAATTTAAAGATGACTTGTTCTAAGATTTAATTTGTGTTATTTTATGCTTTGAAGGCATATAGTTTTAGTTAACTTAAAATCTTAAGTTATTGGGATGATTAGAAAGATTCTTAGGAGGTTAATAAATGTGAATTGAAGGGTTTTGTTGATGTTTATTCATGCTCATTTATTTGTAGTTAATGTTTTGAGAAAGATTGGATAGATGAGACGGGTGTAGAAGTAGAGATTGATGAGCGAGGAGATGATGAGTGGGATTGAAATTAGTGTTAGATTGTTGGCTACAATTTTTAATGTTATTCATTTGATAAAGAAGCCTATTATTGGGGGTAGGCCTCCGAGGGTCAGTAAAGAGATTATGAAGTAGAAGGAGTTTTTTGGAGATAGGAGATTGATTTGGGTGAAGAGGTTAAAATTGGTTTGTTTGTTAAATTGGAGAATTATGAGTATGATTAAGGCGTAAATTGAGATATAGATTATTCATGAGGTTCTTGAGATTATGACAAGACTTATTATTCAAGATAAGTGTGCGATGGAAGAGAAGGCTAGGATTTTTCGCATTGAAAATTGATTTAGCCCTCCTAAGGAGCCAATTATTGCTCTAGAGATGATGGGGATTATAATGGTGTTATTTGGGGCTAGTGATATTATGTGAAGGGGGATGATTTTTTGGGTTGTTGTGAGTAGGAAAAATCCGGAGAAAGATATTCCTTCGGCAGCTTGGGGGAATCAGGTATGAAGGGGAGCTGCTCCGAGTTTTAGGATTATGGTTAGTAGGATTAGAGGATTGAGGTTGTTGGTGATATTTATGTTTAGTGTTTGTATTGAGATTAGGAAGATGAAGATTACTGATGCAAAGGCTTGGGGAATGATATATATTACGGTTCTATTAGTTGAGATTATTGTTTTTTTGGGGGCGATTAGTGGGATGAATGATATTATGTTTATTTCCATTCTTAGTCAAATTAGGAATGTTGATGATGTTGATAAGGCTATGAAGATTGAGAGTACTAAGAATCAGATTAAAGTTAAATTGTGGATTTTTATTTATAAAGGATGTGAATCATATTTGGGGTATGAACCCACTAGCTTGTTTAGCTTACTTTATAA